CAACTATAACCCCAAAAGAACCAGATTCCGTAAACAACATAGAGGAAGAATGAAGGGAATATCGTATCGAGGTAATCATATTTGTTTCGGCAAATATGCTCTTCAAGCACTTGAACCTGCTTGGATCACATCTAGACAAATCGAAGCAGGTCGACGAGCAATGACACGAAATGCACGTCGTGGTGGAAAAATATGGGTACGTATATTTCCAGACAAACCAGTTACAGTAAGACCCACAGAAACACGTATGGGTTCGGGGAAGGGCTCCCCTGAATATTGGGTAGTTGTTGTTAAACCAGGCCGAATACTTTATGAAATGGGTGGAGTAACAGAAAATATAGCCAGAAAGGCTATTTCAATAGCAGCGTCCAAAATGCCTATACGAACTCAATTCATTATTTCGGGATAAAAATGGAGAATCAAAGTAAATAGGTCTTGGGTATGAAAAAAAAATAGCAGGTTTATTTTTTTAGACAAAAAGTATCTCTTTTTTTCTTCGCCCTTTTTTTTCATTGAAAAACAAATAAAAAAAAAAAAATGATATGATTCAACCTCAGACCCATTTGAATGTCGCGGATAACAGCGGGGCTCGAGAATTGATGTGTATTCGAATCATAGGAGCTAGCAATCGTCGATATGCTCATATTGGTGACATTATTGTTGCTGTGATCAAAGAAGCGGTGCCAAATATGCCCTTAGCAAAATCAGAAGTGGTCAGAGCGGTAATTGTACGTACCTGTAAAGAACTCAAACGTGACAATGGTATGATAATACGATATGATGACAATGCTGCAGTTGTCATTGATCAAGAAGGAAATCCAAAAGGAACTCGAGTTTTTGGTGCGATTGCACGGGAATTAAGACAGTTAAATTTTACTAAAATAGTTTCATTAGCTCCCGAGGTATTATAAAATGAGAGCGAGACTAGGATATGTTTTATAGTAGGTGAAAGAAATAAATTAAGAAATAGATTGAATTAGTAGATTTTGTCTCACGCATATACCTTTAATTTTAATAAGTCAGACTTATAAACAACTAAGTCAAAAAAAAAAAACAAGAAAAACATGTTGATTATATCAAAATTTGGGGGCACCAAGAATTTTAGTTCATCATGGGTAGGGACACTATTGCTGACATAATAACCTCTATACGGAATGCTGCTATGGATAGAAAAATAGTGGTTCGAATAGCATCGACTAATATTACTGAAAATATTGTTAAAATACTTTTACGAGAAGGTTTTATCGAAAACGTGAGAAAACATCGAGAAAAAAACAAATCTTTTTTGGTTTTAACCCTGCGACATAAAAGGAATAGGATAAGACCCTATCGAAATATTTTAAATTTAAAACGGATCAGTCGACCTGGTCTACAAATCTATTCTAACTATCAACGAATTCCTAGAATTTTAGGCGGGATGGGTATTGTAATTCTTTCTACTTCTCGCGGTATAATGACAGACCGAGAAGCTCGACTAGAAAGAATAGGCGGAGAAATTTTGTGTTATATATGGTAATGCCTCTAATATCCGAATTGGATCCAAAAATGCTTATTTGTGAAAAAAAAAAGGAAAGGGGCAGGTTGTCTAATATCGTTCCTACTCCCTTAGTTGATACTTCAAAGGGGTTTTACCTGGAATGAAAGAACAAAAATGGATTCATGAAGGTTTAATTACTGAATCGCTTCCCAATGGTATGTTCCGAGTTCGTTTAGATAATGAAGATCTGATTCTCGGTTATGTTTCAGGAAAAATCCGACGTAGTTTTATACGGATACTGCCGGGAGATAGAGTCAAAATTGAAGTAAGTCGTTATGATTCAACCAGAGGGCGTATAATTTATCGACTCCGCAATAAGGATTCGAAGGATTAGGTGGTTTTTCAACTTCAACATTCTTTTCGTGGGAATACGATTTGAGATGAAAATTTCAAGAAACTTATTTTCTTCCACAGAATTAAGACAAGGAATGTCAAATATGAAAATAAGAGCTTCTGTTCGTAAAATTTGTGAAAAATGTCGATTAATCCGTAGACGGGGGCGAATTATAGTAATTTGTTCCAACCCGAAACATAAACAAAGACAAGGATAATCATTTTCGTTAAAATACCCGATATCAATATAGATATACAAATAAGATATACAAAAAAAAAAGAGAATATGTTTTGACAGGAAAATGGATATATCCATATATCTCTGATTCATATTTATGAGATGATAAACTATGGCAAAAGCTATACCGAGAGTTGGTTCACGTAGGAATGTACGTATTGGTTCACGTAAAAGTGCACGTAGAATACCAAAGGGAGTTATTCATGTTCAAGCAAGTTTTAATAATACCATTGTGACTGTTACAGATGTACGAGGTCGGGTGGTTTCTTGGTCCTCTGCCGGTACTTGTGGATTCAGGGGTACAAGAAGAGGGACGCCGTTTGCTGCTCAAACCGCAGCAGGAAATGCTATTCGTACAGTAGTGGATCAAGGTATGCAAAGAGCAGAAGTCA